AATATAACCCAATTGAGACATTGTAGAATAGGCTAAACTTCTCTTAATGTCTCTTTGAGCAAGAGCTAAAGTAGCTCCTAATAGTACCGTTATTACACCTATCAAAGAAATGAGATTCATTATGTAAGGTATGACTGTGAAAAGCGGAAGAAATCGAGCGACAAGAAAAATGCCTGCTGCTACCATAGTAGCAGCATGGATAAGAGCCGAAATAGGAGTAGGCCCCTCCATGGCATCAGGTAACCATACATGAAGGGGAAATTGTGCGGATTTAGCAACTGCACCGACGAATAATAGGGAGGCACACAGAGTAGCAAATAAAGAGTTGACCCCATTATTACGGATCAGGTTATTGAAGATTTCGAACAAATCTCGAAATTCGAAACTCCCTGTTATCCAATAAAAACCTAAGATTCCTAACAATAACCCAAAATCCCCTACACGATTAGTTACAAACGCTTTTTGACAAGCATTTGCGGCAGCCGGTCGTGTGAACCAAAAACCTATTAATAAATACGAACACATTCCCACTAGTTCCCAAAAAAGATGAATTTGTATCAAATTGGAACTAGTAACTAATCCCAACATGGAAGTATTGAAAAAACTCATATAAGCAAAAAATCTCAAATATCCTTGATCATGAGACATATAATTGTCACTATAAATAAGAACCATGATTCCAACCGTAGTGATTAGTATTGACATAATAGAAGTAAGTGGATCGATCAAGTAGCCGAACTCTAAGGAAAAATCAGTATTGATGGTCCAAGACCATAGATGTTGATAGATAGAACTGCCATTTATCTGTTGAATAGACAGATCGGACGAAAAAACCATAACTATACTTAGCAATGAAACACTAGGAAAAGTCCACATACGACGCAGATTTTTTGTTGCGGTCGGAACAAGCAGAAGTCCCAACCCTATTGACATAGTAACTGGAAGTAGAGCGAAAGGTATGATCCATGCATATTGATATGTATGTTCCATAAGAAAATCAAGCTTTCTTTTTTTATTCTTATTAATTGTTTCCCATTCACCAGCCCTTATTTCTTCCGGAAGGAGCAATAATAAAATAAATAAAAAAAAAAAAAAAATTCAACTGAAGAAGTTACAATTCTTCAAATAACCAAGTTACTAGTTAAAAGCTACTACCTAGTTATTAACGAAGATATTTATTAAGATAAAAAATATGAGATTTTCCATTATTCTACTATATACATACGATACGGTGATTTCTATCCATATTTATATCAATATAGTAAGGAAAAAGAATGATACCAAAAATTCAAGTACTTTATTCTGATATGTATCATAGGATCTGCCAATAACTCGATCCAATAAACCTAGTTTTTATTTAGTTTCTTCGGAGTCATTAACTAATTCTTGAATTGATTGGCTTCGAGTCCAATAAAACAAACTTATGTTTATGTGTTTATGAAAAATCCTAGAATACTTGTCACTTCGCATAGAACTAAAATGAGAAATGACTCAAATTCCCTTTATTTTATCAAGTAATGTATTGTTTAACGGATTAACTACTTTGATTTCATTTCCATTTTCATTATGTGGACTCTATCTCCGAGCTTGATCAATTAATAGAAAAAGGTTACATTCATTGTTGGTTTCCTAAATTAGGAAAGGGTTCTTAAGCTTTTCGATTTTATAAATGTAACATTTATAATATATATATATATTATATAAATAGACTGAGATATGAATTGGAACCTTTTTGATTCTTATCAATGGCATCCGATTCAACGGTAGTAGATCCCGCCCGTAGACATAGATTGAATAAAGATATGAAGCCCCCAATCAGTACAAATTATTCTTTCTTCGAACATTGGATGTAATGGAAATGTGAAAAAAAAAAAAAATTCCCTTGAAAATCACATCGTTTTTTCTTTTTTCTTCTATTTCATTTCTTTTTTTATCCTTAATGATACCATATGCGATGCTCATCTATCTGTATCCATACTTTTCTATGTTATGAAGTGAAGTAAGCATAAGTATCGGCTATGGAATAAAGATAGATAATGAATAGTTAATAGAAAGAACAATCTATTTTGAATTGAACAATAAATGTCTTTCACGTCCAACTATAAAAATGAGTGACCCTTTTATTTTGAAATGGCGGTTCCAAAGAAACGTACTTCTCTGTCAAAAAAGCATATTCGTAGAAATATTTGGAAAAGAAGGGGATATCAGGCCGCGGCAAAAGCTTTATCTTTAGCTAAATCTATTTCTACCGGGCATTCCAAAAGTTTTTTTGTGCGACAAACAAGTAATAAAGCCTTGGAATGATCTGAATCTGAATCAGCATGACTCGATGAATTGGATGATTAAATTTATAAGATGAAGAATTCACATTAACTAATGTTTTGAACTCATCAATATGAGATAGAACTAGCTGTTGTGGTATGTAGAATACGAATTATTCTGTATACTAGGTTCTAAAAATGATTTCTTTTTTTGTTTGAAAAAAAAAAAAAGAAAGAAGTAGTTAGACACAAAATACAAGGTTTCACCTTTCATTGATTGGTTTTTATAATTCGCGAGATGGGGGTTGTAACTTTCCCCATCGATTCATTTTTCACAATAACAAAACTCTTATTTTTTTTTTTCTTAGGAAGGGATTGGCTTATTGGATTATGTATCTCCAATAGTTATACATCATTAAGATTTTTGGAAAATCTGAAACAAGTATGAACGAGGTTAGAGCCCCCCTTTTTGTTCCAAAGTAAGGCGGGGATAAGATTCATAGTCAAAGTCAATGGATTATTGAAACTAATTGATTAAAATATACATTTTAAAACTTTGATTTGCAGCTCTCTGAATCACTACATGTCTACAAGGACTCCCTCTTGTTTCGAACAGATAAAAAAAAAAAAAAAAAATAATAAAACTGCCAGGATCCCATTTAGATCGATATTTATGTACTAAAGAATGAGTCAATCTTACGTAATCCAACCCCAATAGATCCTATCCCATGTTTGAGCTGGAGGATCGATCAATCGATATATCTAGATCTAATATCTAAATTATTTTATCTATTAATATTAGATTTCAATTCTATATATAAAAAGATCTTATCAGTTTAAATTTTATTTTCTAAGTTTTCTAAGTTAAAGTACATACAGTAGAATTCCGATAAAGATTGAAACTCTTTTGTTATACGATATGCCCGGTCCAATACCTAATGGGTTTGGTAAATCCTCACACAAATTATGTTATGTATACAATGAAGATCCCAATCATTAATACATCTTTGATACCAAACTATCCAAATTTTTATAGAAATCTTTTGGATGTAGTGATGAAGTTGTGATATATAAAAAATATTGTTTTATTTTGTTCATTGAAAAATGAATCTTTTTCATTTCGGATCTATCAAATCAGATAAATGAGAAATGAATCGTCAAAAAATGAGAAAAAAATTCTTAGTTCTATACCCGGACTCAGGGCATAACCGTCTAGTTCCAACTATTCCAGAAGAACTTATAATACGGAAAAGCCCGCTGTTTAAAATGACCCCCTGCCATGAGACTAAGGATTATTGAGCGTTTAAATATTTATTTGAACGGGTCTTTATTCATCGATTCTAACATTTCCTAAAATAGATTGCATTAAATCCCTCAATCTCGACGATTGAACATCATATGGACTATGATTATTTCGATGAAGCCGCCATGGTGAAATTGGTAGACACGCTGCTCTTAGGAAGCAGTGCTAGAGCATCTCGGTTCGAGTCCGAGTGGCGGCATCTTCTAAAAAAGGCACAATAGATCCTATAATGAATTCAATTCCGGATTTCCATTCCGTAATTGGGGATACCCCCCTAAAAAAAATTATGATATTTGCCACTTTAGAACATATATTAACTCACATCTCTTTTTCTATCATTTCAATTGTTATTACGATTCATTTGATGACCTTATTAGTCCATGAAACCGTAGTACTATTTGATTTGTCAGAAAAAGCCATGATGGCTACCTTTTTCTGTATAACTGGATTATTAGTTACTCGTTGGATTTATTCGAGACATTTGCCGTTAAGCGATTTATATGAATCTTTAATGTTTCTTTCATGGAGTTTCTCCATTATTCATATGTTTCCTAAAAGACGGAATCAGAAAAGTTATTTAAGCGCAATAACCGCGCCAAGTGCTATTTTTACCCAAGGCTTTGCCACTTCGGGTCTTTCAACCGAAATGCATCAATCTGCAATATTAGTCCCTGCTCTACAATCCCAGTGGTTAATGATGCACGTAAGTATGATGTTATTGAGTTATGCAGCTCTTTTATGTGGATCGTTATTATCCGTAGCTCTTTTAGTCATTACATTTCGAAAAAACCTAGATATTCCTCGCAAAAGCAATCATTTCTTAATTGGGTCATTTTCCTTTGTGAATGAAAAAAGAAGTGTTTTACAAAACACTTCTTTTCTTTCATTTATAAATTATCACAGGTATCAATTAACCCAACAATTAGATCAGTGTAGTTATCGTGTCATTAGTTTAGGGTTTACTTTTTTAACCATAGGTATTCTTTCGGGAGCAGTATGGGCTAATGAGGCATGGGGGTCTTATTGGAATTGGGACCCCAAGGAAACTTGGGCATTTATTACTTGGACCATATTCGCGATTTATTTACATAGTAGAACAAATCAGAGCTTTCAGGGTGTGGATTCGGCAATTGTGGCTTCTATAGGATTTCTTATAATTTGGATATGCTATTTTGGGGTCAATCTATTAGGAATAGGACTACATAGTTATGGTTCATTCACATTAACAACTAATTGAAGAAAGGGCCTGAAGAATACATAGGAACATCGTCCCGTATATTATATTAAAGAAGGTTTGTGCAAGTTTTTTCGAACCATTTGAATCAAGTAGTGATTCAAATGGTTCGAAAAAACTTTAGATGTATCTGATTATAATTCACTTCATTTTTTTTTTCTTTCATTGCATTATACAGTGAACGCTTTTAAAAATCACACGG